TAGAAAAATTCCCAATTCTCCTTTTGGTGCTTCGACTCTTACATAAAGTTCTTGTTTGGACAATTCAAAAGTTGGAGAAGGTTTTTTACTAATAAATCGATATTCAAAATCATTCCATTCAGTATCTTTTATTCTATCAAAGCGTCGGATTTCTAAATTCTCAAAGGGCCCCCCTGGAATTCCTTCCAGAGCCTGTTGGATAATTTTTATGGATTCTGTCATTTCACTGATTCGTACTAAATAACGAGCTAATGAATCCCCTTCTTTTTGCCATTGAACCTCCCAATCAAATTCGTCATAACACTCATAATGATCAACTTTACGAAGGTCCCATTGTATTCCGGAAGCTCGTAGCATTGGTCCTGATAAACCCCAATTTAGTGCTTCTTCTCCTCCAATAATGCCTACGCCCTCAACTCGTTCTAAAAAAATGGGATTCCGTGTAATAAGCTTTTGATATTCAGCAACCCCTCTTAAAAAATAATCGCAAAAATCCAAACATTTCTCTATCCATCCATGAGGTAGATCAGCAGCTATTCCTCCGATACGAAAATAATTATGCATCATTCGCATACCGGTGGCAGCTTCGAATAGGTCATATATCAATTCTCGTTCTCGAAAAATATAGAAGAAGGGGGTCTGTGCCCCAATATCTGCCATAAAAGGGCCAAGCCATAACAAATGGGAAGCTATACGACTCAACTCCAACATAATGGCTCTGATATAGCTAGCCCTTTTAGGTACTTGAATATTGCCTAGTTGTTCGGGTCCATTTACGGTTATTGCTTCTGTGAACATAGTAGCTAAATAATCCCAACGTGTTACATAAGGCAAATATTGTATAATTGTTCGGTTTTCCGCAATTTTCTCCATTCCTCTGTGTAAATAACCCAATATTGGTTCACAGTCAATAACATCTTCACCATCGAGAGTAACGATAAGTCGAAGAACACCATGCATTGATGGGTGGTGAGGGCCCATATTGACTATCATGAGGTCTTTTCTTGTAGTTGGTGCAATCATAAGTTTTTTATCGAGTCATTCTTCCATGAATTGCTGAAAGTAAAAAGAAGTTCATCAAAATGGAAACGAATAAGTTCAAATGATATCACTCTTTAAATTAACGAGTTTTTGTCTCTCGAATATCCAACTGACCAATTAATTCTTTATAACGTACGCTATTTTTTTTTGACAAATAAGCCAGTAGTCGTTGACGTTTTCCCAAAATTTTTCGCAAACCTCTCTGAGATGAATAGTCTTTTTTGTGCAATTCCAAATGTGAAGTAAGTCTCCTTATCTTAGTGGTGAAACTGAATACTTGAAATTCAACAGACCCTCTGTTTTCTTCGTTTTCTTTTTGAGAAATAACCGAAATGAATGAATTTCTTACCATAAAAAAATGCCTCCTCTCCCTTTTTACAGATATGGATTTTACCGATCAGTAATAATAATGTCATTCATTTTCATGTGGTAGATACAATAATCTAATCCAAATTTCTTTCGAAACTCCTAATTTTATCAATTCAAATGAATCAATCCAATTGAAAATTAGATTTAGATAGGGAGAGAAAAGGATTGGCACATTTTCGTATTCACAAAAGCGAAGAATTTCGACCTAAAATGAAGAAGGTTCTGTTGATTCATTTCTAGATCGAATTCATAATTATTCATTTAGTATTGGATATTTAGAATGAAATGTAAGACAGGACGTGTGATGTGTGTATTTATTTGCTTTCATATATCCTATATAGTAGAGGAGATATAGGAAAAATGTACTATCAACGAATTTTCAATCGTGGATACAAATGTATCCTTAACATACTGAAACGACTGCCATTATTGGTATCAAACCAATAACGATTCATACAAGCTAAATCTTCTAATCGATAATTAGGCCAAAGAAAGAACTTCAATTTCATTAATTGATTTGTCTCTCTATCAAGGTGATTACTGGCACCTAGAACTTGGCTGCTATTCTTTTCGTTGCAAAATACAGGATTTCTATCTACATCATTCCTATTCTTTGAATTGAAACAACTTAGAATTCTTAATTTTCTACGACGCCTAAACGAGAAAATATTTTCAGGAACAAGCAAATCCAAATGATTTTTGTCTCTATTTCTTCTTATTCTTTCATGTGGTGGAATAGATTCATCAAAATGATTCTTAGCAACATATCTTTGCTCTCGGTATCGTTGATTAGTTTGGTGCTTACTCTTATGAACCAACGAAATACCGATGGTTTGATACATAATAAATTGTCCATCGTTTTTTACAGACAGACGAACGGGTTCGATAATCAATATTCCCCCTTTCATCCATTCTGGAAGAGTGAAATTCTTCTGAATCAGCATTATATCCAAACTCATTTCTCCTTTTTGAATCGAGGCTATAGAAACTTTTTTGATTTTTGGATCTATTTGTTTAAGCAGGAAACCAGATACCCTAATATTATTGATTATTCTTTGATCAAAAGTCTCGCCCCAGCTCAATTGAAAAAGAAAACAACGTTTCAGCAACAAATATAGTTCTGCTTCCATGGGACTTTTGTATTTTTTTTTCTTTTTACCTTTTTTCATGTCCGATCCCGCAGAATCTTCTTCAATATCTTTTTGTTGGTTTGAAAGAACGGATCCAAGATCCCCTTGGCTTGTGGTTTCTTCTTGATTTATTTGATTATTCGATGGTATCAAAAAACTTCCCTTTTGCTTTTCATTAATCTTTTGATTTTCATTAATCTTTTGCTTTTCATTAATCTTTTGCTTTTCATTAATCTTTTGCTTTTCATTAATCTTTTGATTTTCATTAATCTTTTGATTTTCATTAATCTTTTGATTTTCATTACTATCTGCATTTCTATTCAAATTTAAAAGAAGTAATTCGCTTGGTATAAACCAAGGTTTCGTTTTATATGTCTTATAAAGTAACAAAAATTCTGGGAAGAACCAAAGTTCCGGATTCAATATGGGACGTTTTGCATTCATCCCCATCCAACCCCAAAATTCTTTTGGGGGGGTTGGTAGATTCATTTCTGGAATCATAAGATAAAAATTGTTTTTTTTATCAATAGTATTTTGATTACTATTGGCATCGATCGTGATCCAGGCCTCAATATCGACTTTTTTTCTAAGATCAAAATGGATAATTTTCCAATCCAAATATTTCCTATCGGGAGTTTTTTCCATATTTTCCATATATAGAATATTGCCCTTTCCTAGAGAATCTTGATTCTTATTTCCTTCAAACGGTGATCTATAAATAAATGAGTCCTTTTTATTTTCAGAATTAATAGATTTATATGAGAAAAGATCATATTTATAGGATTTTGGAAAATTATCTTTTTGATTCGATAATGAATAGACTTCCAAAATATTTGGTTTTTTGGAATCAATTAATTGGTCTTTTTCATATGAATTCCATTTGCTGAAATTTTGCCTTTTACGTTGATAAAAGGAAAAATTAATAGATTTATATGAGAATGAGAAAAGATCATATTTATCGTCTTCTGGAAAATGATATTTTTGATTCGATAATGAATAGACTTCCAAAATATTTGGTTTTTTGGAATCAATTAATTGGTCTTTTTCATATGAATTCCATTTGCTGAAATTTTGCCTTTTACGTTGATAAACTCTATTCCGCCATTGTTGTGGTATTAATCCAGACCATCTGATCTGAGATAAATCGTATTGATAATGTCCTCTTAACCAGTTTTTCCATTGATTCATTTCAGAACTCGGAAGTCTGTTATCCCTTAATTTAGAATGAACTATTCCTTGTGTTTCAAAAGAATCCTTTATTTCAGGCTTAAGAAAAAAAGGGATTTCTTGATATTGAAGAAATGATTTTAATTTATACAAGTTAATAACTTGGGTTTGTGATAATTTGTAAAATACATATGCTTGTGACAAGTACGATAAGTCAGAAAAAATATGTGAATTTTTCTTACTATTACTAATATTATAAAGTGCCTTTTTTATAGTCGAAATAAACTCCATTGTATTTTGATTTTTTTTATTGTAAATGGATTTATTCCTAATTATTTTTGTTAAAATAAGAAAGAATTTTATCTTCCTTCTGAGAATATTAATGATAGAGACAAGTATATTTGTGTAGATGCTTTCAATGCAAAATTTTAGAAAAAAGGTGAATTTACAGATTAATCGAGTATTTCTTCTTTTTAATATTTTCCATTTTTCTAAAATTTTAGCATTATAACTTGTTTTGTTAAGACTAATATTTATTTCTGGAGTTACTTTTTGTTTCTCTTTTGTAATTCTTTCTATTTGATTTCTAATTGTATTTGTTCTATCAGTCAGGTCCTTCATTTTTTTTTCGGTCAATGAAGAATTTGTCCAACCTGGAGATGCAATTTGACTAGATGATTCATGAATCATCTGATTGCTGATTATGGGATCTCTTTCTTTTTTAGTTTCACTCGATTCATATACTTCTACTTTTCTTGATCGAAATAAGAGAATTGGATTGATTTTGAAGAGTTCTTCTCTTATTTTTTTCAAAAAAATGAAACTTTTTTTAACCCATTTTTTTGTTTCTTTTGAAACTTTTCGAGGTAATCTTATTTTTCTTTTCAAAATTTTTAGAAGTCGAAAAGATTTCTTTTGAAATTTTCCAATTTTTTTTTCGAGTTCCTTAAAAATGGGTTTAAAAAAGGAGGGTCGTTTTCGGGGAGAACCAAAAGGAAGTTTGGTTTCCAGTCCAAAAACTGTTAAAAAACTAAAATCCTCTTTTTCTTCTTTCAGATCTTTATGAGAGAATCGGAGTTTAGATCTATGCCAAGGTTTCAGACGGAAAGGAAATAATATTTTTATCTGAATACCATCTGTCAACCAATCTTTCGGAAATTCTGTTTCGGACAATGGAACACCATTATAGGTACATTTAATATGCGTCTCCCTATTCCATTCCTGTAAATCCTCATACCATTCAGGAAGTTGGAATAGTAGCGTACGTCCAATATTTTTCGCTATTATCAATGA